AAAATCGAGTGGAGTAAAAGGAATCCGTAAAAAAGTATCCCACTGGTCATACAAATTAATCGACGAGTTGGAACAACAGGAAGGGGGAAATGCAGAAGACCCATTGGCCGAGGATCATGGGATTCGCTCAAGAAAAGCCAAACGTGTAATTATTTTTACCGATAAACAGACGAATACCGATACTTATGATACTTATACCAAACAGACTAATGATCTTGATCAAGCAGAGGAGGTGGCTTTGATACGTTATTCACAACAATCGGATTTTCGTCGAGATATAATCAAAGGTTCCATGCGCACTCAAAGGCGTAAAACGGTTATTCGGGAACTGTTTCAAACCAATATACACTCTCCACTTTTTTTGGAACGAAAAGATAATAAACTCTCTTTTTTGTATTTTGAAATTTATGAACTGATGAAATTCATTTTTAGAAATGCAATGAAGAAAAATGCAAAACTAAAAATGAAAGAAATGGAGAAAAACAAAGAGTACAAAAGAAAAGAGGGGGCGTGGATAGAAATAGCAGAAACTTGGGATACCATTCTATTTGCTCAAGTAATGAGAGGCTGTTTGTTAGTAACCCAATCTATTCTTAGAAAATATATTATATTACCTTCATTGATAATAGCTAAGAATATCGGCCGGATTTTATTATTTCAATCCACCGAGTGGTCCGAGGATTTAAACCAATGGAATAGAGAAATACATATTAAATGTACTTATAATGGGGTTCAATTATCAGAAACGGAATTTCCGAAAAACTGGTTAAAAGATGGTATTCAAATAAAAATTATATTTCCTTTCTCTTTAAAACCTTGGTACAAATCGAAACTCCGATTCCTTCCTAGGAATACACTGAAAACGAAAAGAAAAAAAGAAGATTTTTGTTTTTTAACAGTTTGGGGAATGGAAGCTGACCTGCCTTTTGGTCCTCCGCGAAAAAGACCTTCCTTTTTTGAACCCATATTTAAACGACTCGAAAAGAAATTTCGAAAATGGAAAAATTTCTTCTTTCTAATAATAAAAACAAAAAACCTGTCAAAAGAAAATAAACTATTAAAGTCCAAAAAAAAAGTATATAAATCAAGTGAAATAAAAAAAGATTCGATTCAAAAAAAATCACAAGATTTGAAAAAGGATTTACCGACAGAGAATAAAATGAAAGACATGATTGATAAAAAAAAGAATGAAAAAAGAGTTGATCTAATCGAATTAAAATTAAAAAAGTTATCAAAAGGCTTTTCGGAAATATTAAAAAAAAAAAAATCTCGATTAATTTACGAATCAAAATTTCATTTTTTTAAATTTATCAAATATTTTATGAAAAAGATATACATAAATATTTTTCTATTTTTATATATAAGTATCATAAAAATTTCTAGTCTGAATGCGCAACTCTTTCTTGACTCAATAAAAAAAAGTTTGTATAAGTACATTTACAATAAAAAAAAAGAAAGAGTTGATAAAACAAACAAACTAACAATTCAGTTTATTTCAACTATAAAAAAGCTACTTAATAATAATAAAAATTCAAAGATTCTTTTTGGATTACCTTCCTTTTCACAAACATATGTATTTTATACATTATCGCAAATTCAAATTATTTACTTGGATAAGTTAAGATATGTCCTTCAATATCCCGGAACGTCTGTTTTTCTTAAGAATGTAATAACAGAGTTTTTTCGAACACAAGGAATCTTTGATTCCGATTCAAAATTTAGACATAAAAACCTTTTGAATTATGAAAAAAAGAAATGGAAAAGCTGGCTAAAGGGCTATTATCAATATAATTTATCACCCATTATATGGGCTCGATTAGTACCAAAAAAATGGAGAAACAGAGTCAATCAGCATTCTACAATTCAAAATAAAGAGTTAAACAAAGAATATTTATATGAGAAATCCCCATTAATTCATCACGAAAAACAACATTATTATGAAGAAACTTTTTTGTTAGATCAAAACTTTAAACACTATGGATTTGATCTTTTATCATATAAATCTATTAATTATGAAAATAAGGCAGCCTCCTCTATTTATATGTATGGATCCCCATTACAAGAAAAAAAAAAACGAACTTTTATTAATCTTAACACAGATAAAATGAAATTATTTTATATGGTAAGGAATATCCCTATCAATAATTTTTTCAATAATTATCGACGATACGATAATATTAGGGATAGGGATATGGAGAAAAAGTTGAATACAAAATATTTGGATTGTCAAATTCTTTATTTTTCTTTAAAAAAAAAAGTAGATATTTTTGATAAGAAAAGTTTTTTTTATCTTACAATTTATCAAAAAAAAGATAATGAAACATTAAGTAGGTCTATATCGAATATGGAATTTTGGTTCTTACAAAAATTTGTACTACTTTACAAAAATTATAAGATTGAATCTTGGATTATACCAATCAAATTACTTTTTTTTGATTTTAGTGAAAAAGTAAAAAAAAAAAGTAAAAAAAAAAAAAATTTTTATATCATTGGATGGAAAAAAAAACACACAATACAAGAATAATACAGAAACAGAACTAGATATCCTCCTAAAAAGATATTTGCTTTTTCAATTGAGATGGGATAATCTTATAAAGCAAAAAATGATTAATAATATTAAAGTATATTGTCTTCTACTGAGACTGCTAAATCCAAAAGAAATGGCTCTATCTGCTATTCGAAGAGAAGAAATGAGTTTGGATATAATGTTGATTCAGAATAAATTCACTTTTACCAAATCGATTAAAAGAGGAATATTAATTCTCGAACCGATTCGTCTGTGTGTAAAAAAAAATAGAAAATTTATTATTTATCAAACCATAAGTATTTCATGTTTTTCTAAGAGTAAACACCAAATAAATATTGAAAAAATGAAAATCAATAAATCAATTGCACAACATCAAAAGATGAGTGGAAATAAAAACGAAAATTTTGATGATTTACTTGTTCCTGAAACTATTTTATCACCTAGATGTTGTAGAGAATTTAGAATTCGAATTTGTTTCAATTTAAAGAATAAAAAAAAGATATTTTGGAATAGGACAAATGTAAAACACTCCGGTATTTTAGATGAAAACAAACATTTTGATAGCGAAAAAGAAAAATTAATGAAATTAAAGTTTTTTCTTTGGCCCAATTTTAGATTAGAGGATTTTACTTGTATAAATCGATATTGGTTTGATACCAATAATGGCATTCGTTTCAGTATGTTAAGGATACATATGTATCCACAATTGAAAATTTTTTGATGATCATTTTTACTATATGCATTCTTACTCATCATATATAAGATATCTTATTCTCTTAATATCTCACTTAATATTTCATAATATTAATATTTTATATGTATGATAAATTATAGAAATGCACAGTCTTACATTCCGGTTTGAAACATAATAAATAAATCTTTTTTTTTTATAAAATTATAAAAAAAAAAGATTTTAAGTTCATAACAAACGATGCACTTTTTTAGTATTAATGATATAATTAATAAAAATAAAATTCACATTAAAACATAAGAGCAGAATTCTTGTTGCGGTAAAAAATGCATTTATTTGAGTTATTTATAAATTAATTAAAAAAAACATAGAATAGATTCTAAAAGAGTACTGGGTTAATTGTATATTCAGGAATCAATTTTTTTCATTTATATAGTTATAAAATGTTATAAAATACGGGTTTCTGAACATTTTCAAAAACTATTGCGCATCCATAGTTATATATGGATATAGAAATAGTGGATTGATTCAAAAAATGAAATAAATCATTGATTCATCTGGTATCTAAATATATAATTCATTTACAAGTTTATTAGATCGAAATTTTATGATGTTTGACAATTTATAGATACAATGTCGCATTCAGTAAAGATTTATGATACATGTATCGGGTGCACTCAATGTGTCCGAGTATGTCCTACAGATGTATTAGAAATGATCCCTTGGGACGGCTGTAAAGCTAAGCAAATTGCGTCCGCTCCAAGAACGGAGGACTGTGTCGGTTGTAAAAGATGTGAATCCGCCTGCCCAACGGATTTCTTAAGCGTTCGAGTTTATTTATGGCATGAAACCACTCGCAGCATGGGTCTAGCTTATTGATTGACAATTGATAGTTTCAATAATTGTCACTTTCTTTTTTTTTTATCGAAAAAACCCGTATTTCATAATAAAAATAAAATTGAATTCTATATTTTGTGAGTACGGGTTTTTCTGGTCCAAGTGTAGTTTTACGTTTATTAATGTTTTTACATAGTGTTTTTAAAAAAATCAAATTCGATATTCTCGGGGTTCTTCTTAATTTTCTTTCGAAGAAGTATACTAATTGAATTGAAACTGGAGATTAGGACTAGTTTACTAGGAAATTTTTTCTACTAACAGGATTCATCACCACTTTAATTTAAGTAATTTCACTCTTCTGTTATGGTTATTAAGGATTGTCAATTTTTCGATTCCACGATCCCGATGTTAACAATCTATAGGAGTCAATTTAATTCATAAAAGATTCCATTTTGCTTTTGTTCTTCTTAATGGGAATTCTATATATATATCAGTTGATATGGGACAACATTCATTATTTAAAATGAAATTATAGTTACTGAATAGTTAATCAATCGTATCCTGGGACATTTTTTTATATAATTCGAATTTGTAATATAGTTATATATATATTATTCTTATATATATATAATATCCATATTTGGTTGTACGCTTTATCTTACTTTAACTGATATGGGACTGAATACAGGTTTTTTACGAAAAATCCCTCTTTAATTTCACCTTTGACTTTTCTTAAGTAAATTCAAAAATGAAATTATAACAAAATATATTTTATGTTTGTATTCATCAAGCACCTTTCTTCAATTATATGAAAATAGAAAGGAACCATAACTATGCAGCCCTATTTCTAATAGATTTATTCCAAAATAGCATACCCAAATCAGAAGAAATCCTATAACAGCTACAATTGCAGAATTTTTCCCTTTCAAAGTTGGATTCGTTTGAATATGTAAATAAATCGTGAATATGATCCAAGTAATAAACGCCCAAGTTTCTTTTGGGTCCCAATTCCAATATGATCCCCATGCTTCATTAGCCCATACAGCTCCCGAAAGAATACCTATGCTTAAAAAAAAAAAGCCTAGACTAATAACACGATAACTCCAATATTCCAATTGTTGAATCAATTGGGACCTGTAAAAATTCCTAGTCGAAAAAAGGGAAGTGCTTTGTAAAACATTTTTTATCTTTTCATTAAAGTATAATGTATTATTTAAATTATTGGTTTTACTAAAAATTATTACGCGTTTTTGAAATATAATGACTAAAAGTGCTACTGATAATAAGGATCCACATAAAAGAGCTGCATAGCCCAAAAGGATCATACTTACGTGCATCATTAACCATTGGGATTGAAGAGCTGGTACTAATATTGCATGTTGATGGATTTGAGTTAAAAGACCCGAAGTAGCAAAACCTTGAGTAAAAATTACACTTATCTTTATTATTGAGCTTAACTCTTTTTTTTCTTTTTTAAAATACAGAACTAGATAAATAATGGAGAAACCCCATGAAAGGAAGATTAATGATTCGGATAACTCACTTAATGGGAAATGCCCAAAATGAATCCAACGATTTATTAATAATCCTGTTAGACAGAAAAAACCAGCTACCATGCCCTTTTCTGACGAATCATATAGTTCTAAGATTTTATCGACTAATAAGATTCGAAAATGAATTGGAATTAAAATGGAAACAATAGAAAAGGATATATGAGTTAATATATGTTCGAAAGTCGAAAACAGCATAAATAACGTATTATTAAATATAAATAATTAAAAGAGGACGAAATTATGGAAACCACAAATTGGCTTTATTTTCCTATTCATTTCGTTTATTTCATATTTTAGAAGATGCCATGCCGCTACTCGGACTCGAACCGAGATGCTTTAGCACTGCTTCCTAAGAGCAGCGTGTTTACCAATTTCACCATAGCGGCCGATATTCTTAGCTATTATCAATGAAGGTAATATAATATATTTTCTAAGAATAGATTGGGTTACTAACAAACAGCCTCTCATTACTTGAGCAAATAGAATGGTATCCCAAGTTTCTGCTATTTCTATCCACGCCCCCTCTTTTCTTTTGTACTCTTTGTTTTTCTCCATTTCTTTCATTTTTAGTTTTGCATTTTTCTTCATTGCATTTCTAAAAATGAATTTCATCAGTTCATAAATTTCAAAATACAAAAAAGAGAGTTTATTATCTTTTCGTTCCAAAAAAAGTGGAGAGTGTATATTGGTTTGAAACAGTTCCCGAATAACCGTTTTACGCCTTTGAGTGCGCATGGAACCTTTGATTATATCTCGACGAAAATCCGATTGTTGTGAATAACGTATCAAAGCCACCTCCTCTGCTTGATCAAGATCATTAGTCTGTTTGGTATAAGTATCATAAGTATCGGTATTCGTCTGTTTATCGGTAAAAATAATTACACGTTTGGCTTTTCTTGAGCGAATCCCATGATCCTCGGCCAATGGGTCTTCTGCATTTCCCCCTTCCTGTTGTTCCAACTCGTCGATTAATTTGTATGACCAGTGGGATACTTTTTTACGGATTCCTTTTACTCCACTCGATTTTTTTAGAATGGGTTTTTTATGATTATTATTGGGATCAGTCATAACTACATGGAATAAAAATTTTAAAACTCGATCTTCTGAACTCCTTTTTCTCTCTTTCGGAAATAAAATAAGTCCTTTCAAATTGAAATTAGGTGTTGGTTCTTTCGCAAATTCACCGATTAAGGTCAACAAATGACTTCTTTTTTTTAATAATGATTTTTTATCAAATGGATAAGACATTTTCTGTTCAAATTCTCGGGAATCGGTAAGAAGTATACCATGAATCTTATTTATCCAAAAGGTTTCATTTATAATTAAAGGTGAAACCCATTTTTTTGTTGTTTCACGAAAAGGTCCGTTCAAGAAAGGATCATATCTCTTAGGCAAGTATTCTTTTTTTTTTTTATCACAATTACATAATCTAGTCTTTTTTTCGAGTATATCTAGAAAAAGATATTCTTTGTCTAGAGCCTCAATTCTATTTATAGCCTCGTTGGTTTGTTTATTCCTTTTGTATTCATTAGTATAAATCCAATAATTATATAATTTATTAGAAGATAAAATTTCGAGTGCCGATTCATTCAAAGATATCTTTCGTTGTATCATTTCCAAAAAAGTTAACAAACTGGGTAGATATGTAAAAGAAATTTTGAGTTTTCCATCACTTTGACATGTATAAAAAAAATATTGTGACATTTCATTTCTTACAGCATTTTCAAATCGATCGTTTTTTATATATCGTAATGGGTGATTCCATCGTTTATAGTCGAAAAGAAGCGTCACAAGAGGCTTTTCAAACCATAAGACGCTTTTATCTTCTTTGTTTTTACGTATTTCTAACTTTAAATTATCTTTATTTTCATCCAGATAAGAAGTTTCATAAA